TCTTTTTTCTTTTTTCTTAGTTTAGCTAATCTATCATGAAAAGGAAAAAAAGGTAAAGTAACGTTGTGTTGATTGTTTTCTAAATGTAAGTTTTCTTCTTCCGCATGTAGAAAAGGAATAAATAAATCAATCAAATTCCGAGAGGCTTCATGAAGTGCTTCTTTAGGAGTTAAACTTCCATTTGTCCATATTTCTAGAAAAAGTATCTCCTGTTTTTCATTATCATTCCCATACCAATGAATACTATGATTCGCATTTCGAACAGGCATGAATACAGCATCTATAGGATAACTTCCGTCGTGAAAGTTCTTTGGCATTTTTATACCGTATCCTCTATTTCTCTCGATTTGTAATCCAATACACAAATCAATTGGTTCGATTAGGCTAGCTATATGCTGTGTATTATCAACGATTTCCACAGAAGGTGGTAAGATGATGTCTTGAGCAGTTACATATCCGGGACCCTTGGCACAAATAAAGGCGTTACGAGTTCCATACAAATTACTTCTCAATACAATTTCTTTCAAATTCATTAAAATTTCATGTACTGATTCTTGAATACCTACTATGGTAGAATATTCGTGTGGTATTTTCTCAGATTTTGCACGTGTAATGCATGTTCCTTCTATTTCTCCAAGCAAAGCTCTTCGCATCGCAATGCCTATTGTGTCGGCTTGGCCTTTCATAAGTGGAGACAGAATAAAGCGTCCATAATAAAGATGCTTACTATCTGTTCTTGATTCAACACACTTCCACTGTAGTGTCCGAGTAGAGACTTTTACTTTCTCTCGAACCATAGCAATATCATTTTATTTGATCAGATCATTGAATCATTTATTTCTCTTGAAATCTCTTTAGTGTTTATTTCTACACACGTCTTTTTTTAGGGGGTCTACAGCCATTATGTGGCATAGGGGTTACATCCCGTACGAAACTTAATAGTATACCACTTCTACGAATAGCTCGTAATGCTGCATCTCTTCCGAGACCAGGACCCTTTATCATAACTTCTGCTCGTTGCATACCTTGGTCTACTACTGCTCGAATAGCATTTCCCGCTGCGGTTTGAGCAGCAAAAGGAGTCCCTCTTCTTGTACCCTTGAATCCACAAGTACCGGCGGAGGACCAAGAAATTACCCGACCCCGTACATCTGTAACAGTAACAATCGTATTGTTGAAACTTGCTTGAACATGAATAACTCCTTTTGGTATTCTACGTGCACTTTTCCGTGCACTATTGCGCCCATTCCTACGTGAACCAACTTTTGGTATAGGTTTTGCCATATTTTATCATTTCATAAAGATAAGTCAGAGATATATGGATATATCCATTTCATGTCAAAACAGATCTTCTATTTTTATTTGTTCATCGCTTTCTTTAAGATTAGTTTATTTTCTTTAAGGAGTTCTTTTTAGAATAGAAAGATTATCCTTGTCTTTGTTTATGTCTTGGGTTGGAACAAATTACGATAATTCGTCCCCTCCTACGGATTAGTCGACATTTTTCACAAATTTTACGAATGGAAGCCCTTATTTTCATAGTTGTTATTCCTTAAATTTTTCCGAATCCACTTATTGGAAGAAAATAAAATAAGTTTCTTGCCATTTTTGAACCTTGAATTGGATCCCCCTGAAAGTAATCTTGAAGTTGAAAAAACTACCTAATCGTTCGAATCCTTGTTGCGGAGTCTATAAATTATACGCCCCCTGGTTGAATCATAAGCACTTACTTCGCTTTTGTTGACTCTATCCCACGGTGGTATACGTATAAAAGTCGATCGGATCCTTCCTGAAGCATAACCTAGAATTAGATCTTCATTATCTAAAGGAATCCGGAGTGGAAGTGATTCACTAATTAAACCTCCATGAATCTATTTTTGTTCTTTTATTCCAGGTAAAATTTCCTTAGACGTATCAACTACTGTAGGGCAGGAGGAGTTCTATTAGACAACCCGTGCTTTTTTCTTTTTTTTTTTTTTCACAAATGGAAAGTTTCGGATACAATTCGGATATCAGACAGATTACCATATATAACACAAAATTTCTCCGCCGATTCCTTCTAGTCGAGCCTCCTGGTCTGTCATTATACCCCGAGAAGTAGAAAGAATTACAATCCCCATCCCGCCTAAAATTCTAGGAATTTGTTGATAGTTAGAATAGATTCGTAGACCGGGTCGACTGATCCGTCGTAAATTTAAAATAGTTCTATATGGTCCTTTCCTATTCCTTCTATGTCGTAGGGTTAAAACCAAAAAATATTTGTTGCTTTCCCGATGTTTCCTTACGTTATCGATAAAACCTTCTCGTAAAAGTATTTTAACAATGTTTTCAGTGATGTTAGTAGATCCTATTCGAATCGTTCCTTTTCTATTCATGTCAGCATTTCGTATAGAGGTTATTATGTCAGCAATAGTGTCCTTACCCATGGTAAACTAAAATTATTGTTGCTCCGAATTTTGATATAACCAACGTGTTCTTTTTTTTACTTAGTAAAGGTATATACGTGAGACACAATCTACTAATTAATCTATGTCATTTAAATACTCTACTTTAAATACTATAACTATATTGAGGTCTCGTCTTATAATACCTCAGGAGCTAATGAAACTATTTTAGTGAAATTAAACTGTCTCAATTCCCGGGCGATCGCACCAAAAATTCGAGTTCCTTTTGGATTTCCTTCTTGATCAATGACAACTGCAGCATTGTCATCATATCGTATTATCATACCGTTGTCGCGTTTGAGTTCTTTACAAGTACGTACAATTACAGCTCTGATCACTTCTGATCTTTCTAGAGGTGTATTTGGTACTGCTTCCTTGATCACAGCAACAATAACGTCACCAATATGAGCATATTGGCGATTACTAGCTCCTATGACTCGAATACACATCAATTCTCGGGCCCCGCTGTTATCTGCTACATTCAAATGGGTCTGAGGTTGAATCATTTTTTTAATCTCTTCTTTCAATGTAACAAAGGACGAAGAAAAAAAGAAATATTGTTTGTCAAAAAAAAAAGGAAACCCGCAATTGTTTTTTTTATTCCCAAGACTTCTTTCCTTTGGTTCTATATTCCTATCCTGAAATAATGAATTGAGTTTTTATAGGCATTTTGGACGCCGCTATTGAAATAGCCTTTCTGGCTATATTTTCGGCTACTCCGCTCATTTCATAAAGTATTCTGCCCGGTTTAACGACAGCTACCCAATACTCGGGAGATCCTTTCCCCGAACCCATACGTGTTTCTGTAGGTCTTACCGTAACTGGTTTGTCTGGAAATATACGTACCCATATTTTTCCACCACGGCGTACATTTCGTGTCATTGCGCGGCGCCCCGCCTCTATTTGTCTAGATGTAATCCAAGCGGGTTCAAGTGCTTGAAGAGCATATCTACCGAAACAAATGCGATTACCTTGATAAGATATTCCTTTCATTCTTCCTCTATGTTGTTTACGAAATCTGGTTCTTTTTGGGTTCTAGTTGATGGTTGTTTATCAATTCCATCTCTACTACAGAACTGGACATGAGAGTTTCTTCTCATCCAGCTCCTCGCGAAAAAAAATGACTAAAAAAGTATTTTATTTTATTCTTAAGATATACAGGTAGTTAATGAATAATAGATTGAATCCTGGGATTCGTTGCTTTGAGATTTTATCTGATCTATTAGAAATTTGTATATCTTGTTTGGATATATATTGGATATATATATTAAGTAATTAAACATGGATTCTATTTATAGATAATGTCTTATCTTGGTTTTGTTATAATGTTATAACGAATATTTATTTTGTTTTGTCTTTTTTTATCATATTCATATCGGATCGACAAAAATTTAACAATCAAATAAACTAAAAATAAAATTTTCGCGGGCGAATATTTACTCTTTCAATATCTATTTCAGTTGTCGGGTTAACTCATGACCTCTCAGAATCAGAATAAAAAGATAAAAAGAAATGAAGTGGCCTCGGGTTTGTTCCGCCATCCTACCCGATAAATCATTAGGATTCATTTTCAATAGAATCCTCTGCATTCACGGGTTCCGTCGTCCCCATCGCTTCTCGATTAATGCTTAGGTCTGAATTCTCCAATGGAGCCTTAATTTAAATTTAATATTTAATTAATTTAATTTAATATTTATTTAATAATATTAATATAATATTAATATAATATAATTATATAATATAATTATATAATATAATTATAATATAATTATATATATAATTTTTTACTAATTTATAATTTAATTTTAATAATTTTAATATTTAATATAAAATAATAAAAAAAAAAAAAAAAAAAATTGTTCTTGAGTCAACCTTCTCAGTCTTTATTGACTTAAGGCTCTTGATTTTTTCTTCGATGAACAGATATTCATCTAATTATTGATGAATCTCTATTGATGCTCTATTACATTGCTCTTTATGAGATGCTTCATAGACCTTACATATTGGAATAATATATCATTTCATTGCTATTTCTTTTTCTCTCTTTCTCTCATCCTTCTATTTATCCACATACTTTTTTATTTTGCTTCACAATTTAGATATATTCATAATCAGATTGGTTTTTTTCTTTTACTTAATGCAAAAAAAGATTTCAGTTGCTATAATGATATGACCAATATATCATATCTTGACTGATTCTTTGGATCCAGATAATCCGAAGCGATGAGTTGGTTATTAGTGCTATAGTTATTAGCTTATACTGTGGTCCGCCCATTTTTTTTTTGAATGCTAAGCCTAAAAAACCCAACGAGTCGCACACTAAGCATAGCAATTATATCAAATGATCAATCAAATTTTTATTTAACCTTATAGAATTTAGAACTGCTCATTTTTTTATGTTCAATCAAGAATTTGTCATTTTTTGTTCTATCACAGAATAGAACGTAAAGACAAGTAGAGTCTTATTCTTATTATTCTTCATCTATAAATATCCAAATTTTGATTCCTAATACCCCATAGATAGTTCGAACTCTATAGGAGCAATACTCAATTTTA